TCCATAAGGGCTTATTCGATCCAATCGTACCACGTAATCCTTTAAAGGGTGTTCTGAGTGAGTTATTTAAGCTTCACGCTTTTTTTCCTTTGAATTAAAATTCACTTATTAAGTTAAGTGGAGCCTTAAGTCAAATTATTTTTATTTTATTTAGTTACATTTTTGTATTTGTAGCGAACAATTAGGTAGTTTATCGGAATCAAAGTAAAAATTCTAAAGAAGACTTTCTTTTTTCTTTGGTGACATAATCATAATATTTAATTGTAAATTGTAGAAAGAATCGTGCGGATAATTCTTTTTTTTTCTACCGATATTCCTGATTATTAATTAGGAAACCTCTAGCAACAAGATAAAAAAAAATGGTTCCTTCTTCAAAATTCAAATTGGGCAAGGCAAATAAAATAAACCGAAGGTCATCTTTCCTTCTTGCTTTGTATATATAGTATATATAATTCAAATATAGAAAAGATAGATATAGAGTATCTTTTCTTTCTACTATATCTTCCGAGAATCTCTATTTTTACTAAGAATCCTGTTGTTGGATTGAATTCTAACGAATCCTTCGTGAATTTGTAAGAAACTCTTTATTTTTTATTTCTTAAATAAAATAAAAATTCGAATTCAATTCGAATTTGAAGACAAGAATAGAATAGATTATCATACGTATATTTCTATATTTCATGTAGAAAGATAAAGAAGAATAAGTCTCATTTATTTAATTATCCATTCCTTACACTTATTATTTAATATATATAGTCACTTCGATATACTCAATATAATTATATACGAATTATAATTATTCTAAGGTATCTTTCTAACAATAACAGGTACAAATATTAAATCGAGGTACCCATTCTATGATAATTTTTAACAACTTACCCTCTTTCTTTGTGCCTTTAGTGGGCCTAGTATTTCCGGCAATTGCAATGGCTTCTTTATCTCTTCATGTTCAAAAAAACAAGATTTTTTAGATTCGATAGGTGCAAATCTTATCTATTTTTTTTCAAGACTTAGATATAGATAACACAGATATCTATTTAGTAGAATATGGCAGTTTCCTCCGAACATAGCTTTTATGTATGCGTAAATATATGGGTAAATAAATTATAGCAATTTTCAAATAGATCGGAATCGAGGTGGATGTAGGAAATGGAAAGTCAATGTATCTATATGTGGATATCTATAGGAGATCATATAAAAGGGATATTCTTATTTTAGACCTAACCAATTTGATCTAACCAATTTGATCTAACCAATTAGATGAATTACTCCTAAAGGCTTACATTCGAATGACACTAGTTGATGAGAGTTACTTCGGAAACAAAAAAACGAAAGTCAAATTCATTTGGACTATTTTCTCAATTCCAATAAAATGCAACTGGATCTAGTATGAGTTGTCGATCAGAACATATATGGATAGAACTTATAGTGGGGTCTCGAAAAATAAGTAATTTCTGCTGGGCCTTTATCCTTTTTTTAGGTTCACTAGGATTCGTATTAGTTGGATCTTCCAGTTATCTCGGTAAGAATTTGATATCTTTAGTTCCGTCTCAACAAATTCTTTTTTTTCCACAAGGGATCGTGATGTCTTTCTACGGTATCGCAGGTCTCTTTATTAGTTCCTATTTGTGGTGCACAATCTCGTGGAATGTAGGTAGTGGCTATGATCGATTCGATAGAAAAGAAGGAATAGTGTGTATTTTTCGTTGGGGATTTCCTGGAAAAAATCGTCGCATCTTTCTACGATTTCGTATGAAAGATATTCAGTCCATCCGAATCGAAGTTAAAGAGGGTATTTCTGCTCGTCGTGTCCTTTATATGGAAATCAAAGGACAGGGGGCCGTTCCCTTGACGCGTACTGATGAGAATTTGACTCCACGTGAAATTGAGCAAAAAGCCGCCGAATTGGCCTATTTCTTGCGCGTACCGATTGAAGTATTTTGAAATGAACTTGAACTGAAGAAGAAATTCTTTCCCAGCGGCAGGGAAAAAATTCAAGAATTCTCTGTTCTTTCTTCAGCATAGCATAGCTTAATAAAATTTTTTCAGAACGTTCATTCGAGCCAAAGTATACGTATATGGAACATCCATAAAACGAAATTTTTTTTGTATGCATAAAAAAGAATTTATGCGTATGGAAATCCACTCAACTCAATTTACTAACAAACAAGTAAAAGTAACAAATCGAAATGAAATAATAGATTCATCTCGTATATCAAAACATTTCGGAATAAAGGATTTCTCTTTTTATTTTCAATATGAATTGATAGGTTAGATACAAATAGATCATATCTTGGAAATTCTCTCTCCTTTCTTTTGTCAATCGACTTTTCTTTTTTTTTTATCTTTTCTTTTGTTTTTCTTAATGATCAAAGGCAAAAGATTGCTTGGATCTCTTATAAGGATAACTTTTCTGTCTTGTTTTGCCACTCATTTTTGATCATTACATTAGGTTTTGAATTTATGATCGGTAGATCACAATATTCTTAATAAATCTCTCTCCATTTTTCCTGGACTAGAATTGTGGGGTAGCCGGCCATTTTTTTTCGAAAGATTTTCTTTTTTGATAGAAAAGACAAAGGGAGTTCTTTTGGCTTAAAATCCGAATAATATTCATTACTTGCTTGAAATAATATTCATTACTTGCTTGAATTGGTTCTTTCAAGCATTTATCGAAAAGGGCTTCGAATTTGATCAATTCAATTGAGGTATCTGGAAACAAGATTTTTTCTTATTTCTTCATTTGAAACGGGCTCTTATTCTATTTCTGTATTCTTTCTAAATTCAAGGACTAACTACTGAATCACAAATAAAAAACAGGGAATAGATTCATAGGTCCGATGCCCTGTAATAGAACTTAGGGTTAATAGAAATAGTAGATCACATAGATTCAACAAATGAGGTGGATTCATTAACAATTCAAAGATGAAAAAATGGTAAAAAAGAAAGCATTTCTTCCTCTTCTATATCTTACATCTATAGTATTTTTGCCCTGGTGGATCTCTCTCTCATTTAATAAAAGTCTTGAATTTTGGATTACTAATTGGTGGAATACTAGGCAATCCGAAACTTTTTTGACTGATATTCAAGAAAAGAGTATTCTAGAAAAATTCATCGAATTGGAAGAACTCTTACTCTTGGACGAAATGATAAAAGAATACCCGGAAACACATCTACAAACACTTCGTATAGGAATCCACAAAGAAACGATCCAATTGATCAAGATGCACAATGAGGATCATATCCATATGATTTTGCACTTATCGACAAATATAACCTCTTTCATTATTTTAAGTGGTTATTCTATTCTGGGTAATGAAGAACTTGCTATTCTTAACTCTTGGGTTCAAGAATTCCTATATAACTTAAGTGACACAATAAAAGCTTTTTCTATTCTTTTATTAACTGATTTATGTATCGGATTCCATTCGCCCCATGGTTGGGAACTAATGATTGGCTATGTCTACAAAGATTTTGGATTTGCTCACAACGATCAAATTATATCGGGTCTTGTTTCTACTTTTCCAGTCATTCTGGATACAATTTTTAAATATTGGATCTTCCGCTATTTAAATCGTATATCTCCATCACTTGTAGTGATTTATCATTCAATGAATGACTGATCTAACTAGAATATTTGTTACTTTGTAACATAAGGTACATAAGCAAAGCATTTCCATTTTAAGACGTACTTACTCTTTCTACCCTACAGGGATTTCTCCTACTCCTTATATTCCAGTAAAATGATTTCAATAAAGTAAATAGCAGAATTGTGGATAGGGAACTATACAAGCGACCTACCTAATTTTATTGTAGAAATTTTCGGGATCAATGATTGGACCATGCAAACTAAAAACACCTTTTCTTGGATAAAGAAAGAGATTATTCGATCTATTTCCGTATCGCTGATGATATATATCATAGCTCGGACATCCATTTCAAATGCATATCCCATTTTTGCACAGCAGGGTTATGAAAATCCACGAGAAGCGACCGGACGTATTGTATGTGCCAATTGCCATTTAGCTAATAAGCCCGTGGATATTGAGGTTCCGCAAGCGGTACTTCCTGATACTGTATTTGAAGCAGTTGTTCGAATTCCTTATGATATGCAAGTTAAACAAGTTCTTGCTAATGGTAAAAGGGGAGGTTTGAATGTGGGGGCTGTTCTTATTTTACCTGAGGGATTTGAATTAGCGCCTCCCGATCGTATTTCGCCCGAGATGAAAGAAAAGATAGGCAATCTGTCTTTTCAGAGCTATCGCCCCAATAAAAAAAATATTCTTGTGATAGGTCCTGTTTCTGGTCAGAAATATAGTGAAGTCACCTTTCCTATTCTTTCCCCGGACCCCGCTACTAATAAAGATGTTCACTTCTTAAAATATCCCATATATGTAGGCGGGAACAGAGGAAGGGGTCAGATTTATCCCGATGGGAGCAAGAGTAACAATACAGTTTATAATGCTACAGCGGCTGGTGTAGTAAGTAAAATCATACGAAAAGAAAAAGGGGGGTACGAAATAACCATATCGGATGCGTCAGATGAACGTCAAGTGGTTGATATTATTCCACCAGGGCCAGAACTTCTTGTTTCCGAAGGCGAATCTATCAAACTTGATCAGCCATTAACGAGTAATCCTAATGTGGGTGGATTTGGTCAAGGAGATGCGGAAATAGTACTTCAAGATCCATTCCGTGTCCAAGGCCTTTTGTTCTTCTTGGCATCTGTTATTTTGGCACAAATATTTTTGGTTCTTAAGAAGAAACAGTTTGAGAAGGTTCAATTGTCCGAAATGAATTTCTAGATTCGCGGATTTCCAATATCAAATTCGTAAAAAGAATCCAATTTTTGTTTTGACAATTCAATTATATTATGTATGATTAAAAATTATGAAAAGCTTTTTGCTTGTTTCTATTCCAGATGTCGATATCGGGAATTATTTGTACCGCATTACTAGTCATAGTATGTATATTGTGAAAAAGATTATTTTACTTTATCC